AAGACTTTAAATTTTTTTTTTTAATTTTATAGGGTTGAATAAAAATTCAATTGATCATTTGATATAATTGCTATGCTTAGTGTGTGACTCGTTGGTTTTTTGAAGGTTAGTATAAAAAAAAATCAACCCCATAGTAATAGTATAAACTACGAACTATAGAAGTAATAACCAACTCATCACTTCGGATTATCTGGATCCAAAGAACCAGTCAAGATATGATATATTGTTCATATTGTTGTAGCAACCGAAATCTTTTTGCATTAAAAAAACCAATCTGATTCTAAGTTTTGAATCGAAATAAAGAAAAAGGGTATGGATAAGTGGAAGGGTGAGAGAAAGAAAGAAAAAGAATATTGATGGTATAGAATTCCAATATGTAAGGTCTATGGGTCATCTCATAAAAAAGCAATGTAATAAAGCACCAATAAAGATTCATCTATAATTAAATGAATAGTATATAAAAAATAAATAATATTATAGAAAAAAAGAGCTTTGAGCCAATAAAGACTGAGAAGATTGACTCAAGAACAAATTTAATTATGAGCTCCATTGTCGAATTCAGACCTAATCATTAAGTAAGAAGCGATGGGAACGATGGAACCTGTGAATCCACAAGATTCTATTGAAAAGGAATCCGAATGATTCATTGATCGGGATGGCGAACTAACCAGATACCAATTCATCTATTCAGAAAAGTTATAAACTAATTATAGAACTGAAATAGAAAGAGTAAATATTCGCCCGCGAAAACTTAATTTTTTGGATTGCTCAATTTGAATCAATCCAATACGATAAGGGGTAAAATAAAAGAAAGATTTTTTTTAACGTTATCGTTATATTATAAAATATAAAAAACAATACAATATTATATATACTATACTAAAAACTAAACTAAATATAAATAAAAGCTAATTAAAAAAAAATAGAAATAATTATTTATTTAGTTATATATACAAACACTATAATACAAATTACTAATAGATTTGGTATAGATTAAAACAAATCCACGATTCAGTATTATTAAATACATGTATATCTTAATTCAAATTATATCGGAATTGAATTCAAATTCAAAATTTTAAACTCCTTTATATTTGCGAGGAGCTGGATGAGAAGAAACTCTCACGTCCAGTTCTGTAGTAGAGATGGAATTCAAAAAAAACCATCAACTATAACCCCAAAAGAACAAGATTCCGTAAACAACATAGAGGAAGAATGAAGGGAATGTCTTATCGAGGTAATGCTATTTGTTTCGGTAAATATGCTCTTCAAGCACTTGAACCTGCTTGGATCACATCTAGACAAATAGAAGCAGGTCGACGAGCAATGACGCGAAATGCACGTCGCGGTGGAAAAATCTGGGTACGTATATTTCCAGACAAACCAGTTACATTAAGACCCGCGGAAACACGTATGGGTTCGGGTAAAGGATCTCCTGAATATTGGGTAGCTGTTGTTAAACCGGGTCGAATAATTTATGAAATGGGTGGAGTACCAGAAAATATAGCCAGAAGGGCTATTGAAATAGCCGCGTCCAAAATGCCTATACGAACTCAATTCATTATTTCATGCTAAAAATTCAAAAACAAACGAAATAGGTTATTGGCTAAAAAAATCGCAGGTGCACATTTCTTTTTTGGACAAACAATATTTCTTTTTTTCTTCGCCCTTTGCATTGTAAAAACAGAAAAAAATGATATGATTCAACCCCAAACCCATTTGAATGTAGCAGATAACAGCGGGGCTCGAGAATTGATGTGTATTCGAATCGTAGGAGCTAGCAATCGTCGATATGCTCAGATTGGTGATATTATTGTTGCTGTGATCAAAGACGCAGTTCCAAATATGCCCCTAGAAAGATCCGAAGTGGTCAGAGCTGTAATTGTACGTACTTGTAAAGAACTTAAACGTGACAACGGTATGATAATACGATATGATGACAATGCTGCAGTTGTCATTGATCAAGAAGGAAATCCAAAGGGAACTCGAGTTTTTGGTGCGATTGCTCGTGAATTGAGACAGTTAAATTTTACTAAAATAGTTTCATTAGCGCCCGAGGTATTATAAAATATAAAATGAGAGCATGATATGGTTATAGTGGGCTGTTTGAAAGAAATGGATTAAGATTCCTTGGTAGATTGTATTTCACGTATATACCTTTCAAAATTCACATCCATAAACAAATATGTAAAAAGTAGAACAATAAGAAAAACATGTTGATTATATCAAAATTGGAAGCCACCAACAATTTTAATTCATTATGAGTAGTGATACTATTGCTGACATAATAACCTCTATACGAAATGCGGATATGGATAGAAAAAGAATAGTTCGAATAGCATCTACTAATATCAGCCAAAGTCTTGTTAAAATACTTTTACGAGAAGGTTTTATTGAAAACGCGAGAAAACATCGAGAAAACAACAACTATTTTTTAGTTTTAACCCTACGACATAGAAGGAATAGGAAAAGTTCTTATAGAAATATTTTAAATTTAAAACGGATTAGTCGACCGGGTTTACGAATCTATTCTAACTATCAAAGAATTCCTAGAATTTTAGGTGGGATGGGGATTTTAATCCTTTCTACTTCTCGAGGTATAATGACAGACCGAGAGGCTCGATTAGAAAGAATAGGCGGAGAAAGCTTGTGTTATATATGGTAATTATTCTAATAGCCGAATTGAATCCGAAACTTCTTATTTATGTTTATGAAAAAGAAAAAAAAAAGGGGTGGGTTGTCTAATAGCGTTCTTTCTCGACCAGTTGATACTTCAAGGGGGTTTTACCTGGAATGAAAGAACAAAAATGGATTCATGAGGGTTTAATTACTGAATCGCTTCCCAACGGCATGTTCCGGGTTCGTTTAGATAATGAAGATCTGATTTTAGGTTATGTTTCAGGAAAGATCCGACGCAGTTTTATACGGATACTGCCAGGAGATCGAGTCAAAATTGAAGTAAGTCGTTATGATTCAACCAGAGGCCGTATAATTTATCGACTCCGCAACAAAGATTCGAAAGATTAGGTATTTTTGCAACTTGAATATTCCTTTCGTAGGAATACAATTCGAAATGAAAAATTTAAAGAAACTTATTTTCTTCCAAGAAGGAGATTCAGAATTAAGGCAAGGAGGGGCAAATATGAAAATAAGAGCGTCTGTTCGTAAAATTTGTGAAAAATGTCGACTAATCCGTCGCCGGGGACGAATTATAGTAATTTGTTCCAACCCAAGACATAAACAAAGACAAGGATAATCAGACTCGTTAAAGATCCTATATACAAATAACATACAAATAACTAAGGGAGATCTATTTTGACATGAAATGGATATATCCATATATTTCTGACTCAAATTTATGAGATGATAAAATATGGCAAAAGCTATACCGAAAATGGGTTCACGTAGGAACGGACGTATTGGTTCACGTAAAAGTACACGTAGAATTCCAAAGGGGGTTATTCATGTTCAAGCAAGTTTTAATAATACCATTGTGACTGTTACAGATGTGCGGGGTCGAGTGGTTTCTTGGTCCTCTGCAGGTACTTGCGGCTTCCGAGGAACAAGAAGGGGGACGCCGTTTGCTGCGCAAACCGCAGCAGGAAACGCTATTCGTACAGTAGTGGATCAAGGTATGCAACGAGCAGAAGTCATGATAAAAGGTCCCGGTCTCGGAAGAGACGCAGCATTACGGGCAATTCGTAGAAGTGGTATCTTATTAACTTTTGTACGGGATGTAACCCCTATGCCACATAATGGCTGTAGACCCCCTAAAAAAAGACGTGTGTAGAAATCGATCGAAATTGAAAATATTTCAAGAGCACGAGAAACAAGAGAAATAAACGATTCAATGATTTGATTAAATAATATTATTATGGTTCGAGAGAAAATAACGGTATCTACTCGGACACTACAATGGAAGTGTGTTGAATCAAGAGTAGACAGTAGGCGTCTTTATTATGGACGCTTTATCCTGTCTCCACTTATGAAAGGTCAAGCGGATACAATAGGCATTGCGATGCGAAGAGCTTTGCTTGGAGAAATAGAAGGAACATGTATCACACGCGCAAAATTTTCGAAAATACCGCACGAATATTCTACCATAGCTGGTATTCAAGAATCAGTACATGAAATTTTAATGAATTTAAAAGAAATTGTATTGAGAAGTAATCTATATGGAACTTGTGAGGCGTCTATTTGCGTTCGGGGCCCTGGATATGTAACTGCTCAAGATATCATCTTACCGCCTTATGTAGAAATTGTTGATAATACACAACATATAGCCAGCTTGACGGAACCAATTGAGTTGGTTATTGGATTGGAAATCGAGAGAAATCGCGGATATCTTATAAAAACACAAAATAACTTTCAAGATGGAAGTTATCCTATAGATGCTGTATTCATGCCTGTTCGAAATGCGAATCATAGTATTCATGTTTATGGGAATGAAAATGGTAAACAGGAGATACTATTTCTCGAAATATGGACAAACGGAAGTTTAACTCCTAAAGAAGCACTTCATGAAGCCTCCCGGAATTTGATTGATTTATTTATTCCTTTTTTATATACCGAAGAAGAAAATTTACATTTAAAGGACAATCAACACATGGTTCCCTTACCCCCTTTTACTTTTTATGATAAATTGGCTAAATTAACAAAAAATAAAAAAAAAATAGCGTTGAAATCTATTTTTATTGACCAATTAGATTTGCCTCCCAGGATCTATAATTGTCTCAAAAGGTCCAATATATATACACTCTTGGACCTTTTGAATAACAGCCAAGAAGATCTTATGAAAATGGAACATTTTCAAATAGAAGATGTAAAACAGATATTAGGCATTCTCGAAAAAAATTTCGTAATTGATTTACCGAAAAAAAAGTTCTAAATACATTATACATTGGATTTTTTTCATAAAAAAAAAAAGACCGAAAATATATTTTACATCTTTAGCACAATCCATATATTCGAAACCGGAATAGATTCATAATTGAATTGAA